TGCATACCTTGATCTACTACTGCACGAATAGCACTTGCCGCTGCGGTTTGAGCAGCAAATGGCGTCCCTCTTCTTGTACCTCGGAAGCCACAAGTACCGGCGGAGGACCAAGAAACCACTCGCCCCCGTACATCTGTAACAGTCACTATGGTATTATTGAAACTTGCTTGAATATGAATAACCCCCTTTGGTATTTTACGTGTACTCTTACGTGAACCAATACGTCCACGTGAACCCTTTTTCGGTATAGCTTTTGCCATATTTTATCATCTCATAAATTTCAATCAGAGATATATGGATATATCCATTTCATGTCAAAACAGATCCCCCTTCTTATTTGTATAGCGGGTCTTTAATTTAACGAGTCTGATTATCCTTGTCTTTGTTTATGTCTTGGGTTGGAACAAATTACTATAATTCGTCCCCGACGGCGGATTAGTCGACATTTTTCACAAATTTTACGAACAGAAGCTCTTATTTTCATATTTGCCACTCCTTACTTTAATTTTGAATCTACTTCTTCGAAGAAAAGAAGTTTCTTGAAATTTTCAATTTTGAATCGTATTACTACGAACGAACTAGTGAAGTTAAAAAAAACACCTAATCTTTTGAATCTTTATTGCGGAGTCGATAAATTATACGACCTCTGCTTGAATCATAACGACTTACTTCAATTTTGACTCTATCTCCTGGCAGTATCCGTATAAAACTACGTCGGATCTTTCCTGAAACATAACCTAGAATCAGATCTTCATTATCTAAACGAACCCGGAACATACCATTGGGAAGCGATTCAGTAATTAAACCTTCATGAATCCATTTTTGTTCTTTCATTCCAGGTAAAACCCCCTTGAAGTATCAACTTGTGGAGGAAGAACCTTATTAGACAAGCCGCCTCTTCTCTTTTCTTTTTCACAAATAAGAAGTTTCATATTCAATTTGGATATTAGAAAGATTACCATATATAACACAAAATTTCTCCGCCTATTCTTTCTAGTCGAGCCTCTCGGTCTGTCATTATACCGCGAGAGGTAGAAAGAATTACAACCCCCATCCCGCCTAAAATTCTAGGAATTCTTTGATAGTTAGAATAGATTCGTAGACCCGGCCGACTGATTCGTTTTAAATTTAAAAGATTTCGATAAGTCCTTTTCCTATTCCTTCTATGTCGTAGGGTTAAAACCAAAAAAGATTTGTTGTTTTCTCGATGTTTTCTCACGTTTTCGATAAAACCCTCTCGTAAAAGTATTTTAACAATACTTTGGCTGATATTAGTCGATGCTACTCGAACCACGCTTTTTCTATACATATCGGCATTTCGTATAGAGGTTATTATGTCAGCAATAGTATCACTACCCATGATTAATTAAAATTATTGGTGCCTCCAAATTTGGATATAATCAACATGTTTTTCTTTTTTTTTTTTTACGTATTTGTTTATGAATATTAATTTTGAAAGGTATATACGTGAGACAAAATCTACTAAATTAATCTTAATCTATTTCTTTTAAATACCCTACTATAAGCATATCGCAGTCTCATTTTATAATACCTCGGGAGCTAATGAAACTATTTTAGTAAAATTGAACTGTCTCAATTCTCGCGCAATCGCACCAAAAACTCGAGTTCCTTTTGGATTTCCTTCTTGATCAATCACAACTGCAGCATTGTCATCATATCGTATTATCATACCGTTGTCACGTTTAAGTTCTTTACAAGTACGGACAATTACAGCTCTGACCACTTCTGATCTTTCTAGAGGCATGTTTGGAACTGCGTCTTTGATCACAGCAACAATAACGTCACCAATATTAGCATATCGACGATTGCTAGCTCCTATGATTCGAATACACATTAATTTTCGAGCCCCGCTGTTATCTGCTACATTCAAATGGGTCTGAGGTTGAATCATATCATTTTTTTATCTGTTTTTTACAATACAAAGGTCGAAGAAAAAAAAGAAATATTTTTTGTCAAAAAAAAAAAAAAAAATAAAAAAAAAACCGCACCCGTGATTTTTAAGGCCTATTTCTTTTTTATCCCGAAATGATGAATTGAGCTCGTATAGGCATTTTGGACGCTGCTATTGAAATAGCCCTTCTGGCTATATTTTCTGTTACTCCACCCATTTCATAAAGGATTCGACCAGGTTTAACAACAGCTACCCAATATTCGGGAGAGCCTTTACCTGAACCCATACGTGTTTCTGCGGGTCTTACTGTAACCGGTTTATCCGGAAATATACGGACCCATATTTTTCCACCCCGACGCGCATTTCGTGTCATTGCTCGTCGACCTGCTTCTATTTGTCTAGATGTGATCCAAGCGGGTTCAAGTGCCTGAAGAGCGTATTTACCAAAACAAATAGCATTACCTCGAGAGGATATTCCCTTCATTCTTCCTCTATGTTGTTTACGGAATCTGGTTCTTTTGGGGTTATAGTTGATGGTTTGTTTTGAATTCCATCTCTACTACAGAACCGGACGTGAGAGTTTCTTCTCATCCAGCTCCTCGCGAATAAAATCAATTCAAATTAAGGATTTTGAATTCAATTCAGATATAATATAATTTGAAGTAAGATATACATTTATTTAATTATTTAAGTAAGTAATATATTTAATCATGGATTTCATTTAATCTAGATCAAATCTATCTATTATACAAATCTATCTATTATATATAAATTTGTATATCTTGTTTGTATTTGTATAGATAACTAATAACTAAATATATAAAATAACTCTTTTTTCTTATATTTATCTATTTTAGAATGTTAAAACGAATCTTTTTATTCTTTATCGTATTGGATTGACCCAAATTTAACAATCCAAGAAAATAAAGTTTTCGCGGGCGAATATTTACTCTTTCCATTTCTATTTCAGTTCTATCATTAGTTCATAACTTTTCCGAATAGATGAATTGGTCTCTGGGCGGTTTCGCCATCCCGATCAATGAATCATTCGAATGAATTTTCACTAGAATCTTTTGAATTCACAGGTTCCATCGTTCCCATCGCTTCTTACTTAATGGTTAGGTCTGAATTATACAATGGAGCTATTAGTTCTTGAGTCAATATTCTTAGTCTTTATTGGCTCGAAGCTCTTTATTTTTTGTTCGATGAGCAGATCCGTTTAATGAGGAATCCGTATTGATGCTTTATTACACAGAATTTTTATGAGATGATCATAGACCTTACATATTGGAATTATATATCATTAATATATTTTTTCTTTCTTTCTCTCATCCTTCCTTTTATCCATATCCTTTCTTTTTTATTTCGATTGACGACTTATAAGCAGAATTTTTTAATAAAAAAAAGATTTCAGTTGCTACAACAATATGAACAATATATCATATCTTGGCTGGTTCTTTGGATCCAGATAATACGAATTGATGAGTTGGTTATTACTTCTATAGTTTAGTTATTTATTTATATTCTTATTATATTATGGGGCTTATTTTTATACTAACCCTAAAAAAACCAACGAGTCACACACTAAGCATAGCAATTTTATCAAAAGATTAATTTAATTTTTATTAAACCCTATAGAATTATAATTGTTCATTTTTTTTATTGAACAGAAAAGAAAAAGAAGAAATGAATTTATTATTTTTTGTTCCATCGCTGGATAAAATGAAAAGTAAATTAAGGTTTATTATTCCGCGTCTATAAATATCCAAATTTTTATGCCTAATACCCCATAGATTGTTCGAACTGTATAGGAACAATAATCAATTTTAGCTCTAATGGTTTGTAGTGGAACCCTACCTTCTCTGATCCATTCAACACGCGCAATTTCTTTTCCGTCTATACGTCCTGCAATTTGCACTTGAATTCCCTTTGTATCCGCTTGTTCAGTTAATTCTATAGCCTTTTTCATTGCTTTGCGAAAAGAAACTCTATTTTTTAATTGGCCCGCTATAAATTCTGCAAGAATATTAGGGTTTCCATAAGGTTTTTCAATTCGTGTGATAGCAATGTTAAGTTTTCTATTTACAGAATGAATTTCTTTTTGTAAATTCATCTGTAATTCTTCGATTCCTCGGGGTCGACTTTCTATTAATATTTTTGGAAATCCCATATAGATTATGATTTGGATCAGGTCGATTCGTTTTTGAATCTCTATACGTGCAATTCCCTCGACGCCAGAAGATGTTTTCATATTTTTTTGTACATAATTCTTGATATAATTTCTTATTTTTTGATCTTCTTGCAGACCCTCAGAATAATTTTTTGGTTGCGCGAACCAAAGGGAATGATGACCTTGGCTTGTACCAAGTCTGAAACCTATTGGATTTATTTTTTGTCCCATGTTCCCCCATTACTATAGATATCATAATACGACATAGTTGTATCCTTTTTTTTCTTTTGTGACCATGTAATAGAGTCGGTATCTATATATTCATCTAAGGATATATCTTTCATTACAACCGTTATATGGCAGGTAGGTTTTTGTATCGCAAAACTACGCCCTCGAGCGCGGGGTTTTGATCTCTTCACGATAGTACCTTCATTTACTTCGGCTTTACTAATGACTAAATTTGCTTCATTCGAGCCCATATTGAAACTAGCATTTGCTGCTGCAGAATAAACTAATTTTAAAATGGGATAACATGCTCGATAAGGCATGAGTTCTAATATCATAAGTGTTTCTTCGTAGGAACGCCCACGAATTTGATCAATTACTCTTCGCGCTTTGTGAGCAGACATAGATATATGTTGACCTAAAGCGTATACTTCTGTTGTTCTCTTATTTAACATAAAGTTCGTCTCCTACTAATCAATGATAAATATCTATCTATATTATTATTATAAATAAATAAACAAAATATATTATTATTATACATAAACAAAGGGTTTTTAACGGCGAGATCTATTATCGCTTTTTGCATGTCCTCGGAAATTTAAAGTAGGCGCAAATTCTCCCAATTTGTGTCCTACCATACGATCCGTTATATAAATAGGTAAATGTTCCTTTCCATTATGGATAGCAATAGTG